GTGTGCATTATTGCAATAATGTAAATAAACACACTTTTGATGAAAAAATAAATTCTTGAGGTTTAGTCCTGTTTTGGGGGTTTGCAGGAATGATAGCGATCTTAGGAGTTTGGGGGGGTAGGGGGGGTTTACGCTCACAAACTATTATGCTCTTGATTTCAGTTATGCAATTCGTCTAATAATGACTTTGAGTCACTGCACATGCAAGGAAAATGTTCACCCTTGTCAACTAATACCTGTGTACACTCTGAAATGCCAAGTGAAAGGAAGACAAAAAAAAGAACCAGTGACCCTCTGGAAATAACGCCCGGCATGGTGGGTAACGAGGAGTATGTATTAACACCATTAACTTATGCCAGGAATAATTCACTGTAAGTCAGTCTGCAATTATTGTACCTGACCATCATGCATGATTAACATTGAGTAATCAACTGATGGTGGTCTCTTACTACATTAAATTTCTCTTGAATGCAGGGTAGTTGGTTACTTGGTATATCTTGACCAGTGAATTTAGACTGTTAAGACCATAAGTTTCGTTTATTACCAGTTAAATGTATGGGATATTTATCTTAATATAATGTACTATATTCTCATTAATATGGTTACAATAAATTAATGGTGTAAATACATATATGTCATATTTTTCCATTTCTGGCAGAGCTCGGACAAGAAATAGTTTAATTTAGAATTCTAGCTTTGGGAGCTAGAGGTGGGGGTTAGAATCCCCCTTTTTTGAAAGCAGTAGGAAGGAGTCTAACCTTCGGCGACCGGCTTACAAGACTGGTGCTCTGACGCTGAGCTACTAATGCATCGTCATTCGAGGACTTTGTTCTCTATTCAAGCGGTTACTGGAACGAGAAAGAGGAAGAGGAAGAAATAGAGAAAGGATGCAACTTGGCCGATGATGATGAAAGGATGTTCAACAGGCATTCCTCCGATTCATGTAAGAATTATGACATCAGCCACGAGCAATCAAAAGAGAAATTGTGCGATGGGACGGAAGGTTAGGCCTCGTTGTTTTGATGTGTGGAGAATTGGGACGACTATAAGGATGAGAATTGAAGCTAATAGTGCTAGAACTCCTCCCAATTTATTGGGGATAGATCGAAGAATGGCGTAGGCAAAGAGAAAATATCATTCTGGCTTAATGTGGGGAGGTGTCACTAGGGGATTGGCAGGGGTAAAGTTATCGGGGTCCCCTAGTAAGTTAGGGGAAAAGAGTGCTAGGGAAACGAGGGCAATTAGGAGAATTGCAAAGCCAAGGAAGTCTTTGTATGAGAAGTATGGATGGAAGCTAATTTTGTCGGCGTCGGAATTGAGTCCTGTGGGGTTGTTTGAGCCTGTTTCGTGAAGGAAGATTAGGTGTACTATTGTGATGGCTGCAATGACAAATGGGAAAAGAAAATGGAAAGCAAAAAATCGGGTAAGGGTAGCGTTATCTACTGAAAAGCCGCCTCAAATTCACTGAACGAGGGAGTTTCCAATGTAAGGGATTGCTGAGAGGAGGTTGGTGATGACGGTTGCGCCTCAAAAGGACATTTGACCTCACGGCAGAACGTAGCCTACGAAAGCAGTTATTATGACAAGGAGAAGAAGAATGACGCCGATGTTTCATGTTTCTTTATAGAGATAGGAGCCGTAATAAAGGCCACGTCCGATATGAAGGTAGATGCAAATAAAGAAGAAGGATGCGCCATTGGCGTGCATGTTTCGAATGAATCAGCCGTAGTTTACGTCTCGGCAGATATGTGCGACGGAGGAAAAAGCTGTGGCGATATCGGATGTGTAGTGTATTGCGAGAAATAGTCCGGTTAAAATTTGGATGGCTAGGCATAGTCCTAGAAGAGAGCCAAAATTTCATCAGATGGAAATGTTTACGGGAGCTGGAAGATCTACTAGTGCATCATTTGCGATTTTTAAGAGAGGGTGGGATTTTCGAAGATTGGCCATTGGGGTTTTTGTAGTTGAATAACAACGGTGGTTTTTCAAACCATTAGTCCTGGTGAAAGTCCTGGCAGAAACTATGGTTTATATTATGTTTTTATTTTTGTTTGGGTTAGTCTTGGGCTTGGCGGCAGTGGCGTCTAATCCGTCCCCGTATTTTGCAGCACTAGGACTGGTAATGGTGGCAGGTATGGGGTGTGGCGTGTTGGTAGGGCATGGGGGTTCTTTTCTGTCTCTGATTTTGTTTCTGATTTATTTGGGGGGGATGCTGGTTGTGTTTGCTTACTCGGCAGCACTTGCTGCCGAGCCTTATCCGGAAGGATGGGGAAGTTGACCTGTTTTAGGGGTTATACTAGCATATGTTGTGGGGACGGGAGTAATGTGTGGTCTGTGTTGAGGGGGATGATATGAAGAATCTTGGGTTGTGGCTGATGAATTTGTTGAGTTTGGTGTTTTTCGTGGTGATATGGGAGGGGTTGCTTTAATGTATTCGTTGGGTGGGGGGGTGTTGGTRCTGGSGGCGTGGGTGTTGTTGTTGACTTTATTTGTAGTATTGGAATTGACTCGAGGTTTGAGTCGAGGGTCGCTGCGGGCAGTTTAATAAAAGAGGAGAAGTATTGTTAAAATAAGAGTGAAGAAAAACAAGGAGAGGTAGGTTTTAATCATGCCTTGTTGAATATTATTTGTAGTTGAAATTAATGGRRAATTGAGGGAAATGGTTGCTTTGGGGCCGATTTTTTCTAATCAGGTTTGGTCGATAGTTTGACTGGCGATTGCTTGGCCTAGAGCAAGATTTAGTTTTGGTGTTAAGCGATGAATGATTGGTGGGAAGTAGCCGAGTATGTTTGAGAAATGGTGAGGGGATAAATGGGGTGTTTGTTTAAATTGCTTGTTGGTTAGGGTTGCTAATTCGAAGGCTACTAGGATGCCCAAGATTGTGACTAGCAGGGCGGTAAGTTTTAGTAGGGGGGGCATCGATATTACGGGGGTCTTGAGAGGGGTGATGTTTGAAGTAATAATGAGGCCGATGATAATACTTCCTCAGGCCAATCGTTTGATAGGGTTAATTACCGATGGGTTGTTTTCGTTGATAGGAGAAAGAGGGGAAAATCGGGGATGGCCTATTGATACAAAGAAAACAATGCGAAGACTGTAGATGGCAGTGAAGGAGGTGGCTAGAAGGGTAAGAACTAGGGCTCAGGCGTTAAGATGGGATGTGTTTAGGGCCTCAATAATGGCATCTTTAGAAAAAAAGCCTGCTAGAAAGGGGGTGCCCGTTAGGGCGAGGCTTCCGATGGTTAAGCAGGAAGAGGTGAAGGGGGCGAGATGGTGTATACCCCCCATTTTGCGGATGTCTTGCTCGTCGTTGAGGCTGTGGATGATGGACCCCGAACACAGAAATAATATTGCCTTGAAAAAGGCGTGAGTGCAAATGTGGAGAAAGGCGAGTTGTGGTTGATTTAGGCCAATGGTAACCATTATGAGGCCTAATTGGCTTGATGTTGAAAAGGCGATGATTTTTTTGATGTCATTTTGGGTTAGAGCACAGGTTGCGGTAAATAGAGTGGTTAGGGCTCCGAGACACAGACAGGTTGTTAGGGCTGTTTGGTTATTTTCTATTAGAGGGCTTGTACGAATTAATAGGAAAATGCCGGCTACGACTATTGTGCTTGAATGCAATAGGGCAGAGACCGGTGTAGGGCCCTCCATGGCGGAGGGAAGTCAGGGATGTAAGCCGAACTGGGCGGATTTACCGGCTGCTGCAATGATTAGACCAAGAAGAGGAAATGTTATGTCGAAATTTTTGGATACGGAAAATACTTGCTGTAGTTCTCATGAATTTAGGTTTATTGCGAGCCAGGCCATAGAAAAGATGAGGCCAACATCCCCAATTCGGTTATAAATAACCGCTTGAAGGGCGGCGGTATTTGCGTCTGCTCGACCGTACCACCAACCAATGAGAAGGAAGGATATAATGCCGACACCTTCTCAACCGATGAAGAGTTGAAATATATTGTTAGCTGTAACTAGAATAATTATAGCAATGAGGAAAATTAGGAGATATTTGAAAAAACGGTTTATATTTGGGTCTGCGTGTATGTACCATGAGGCAAATTCGAGAATGGACCAGGTTACGTATAAGGCAACGGGGGAAAAAATGATTGAATAAAGATCGAATTTTAGACTAACATTAATGTCAAAGGTGAGGGTGCTTGTTCAATTTCAGCTAGTGATGATTGTTTCTGTACCTTCGTTGAGAAATAGAAAAAGGGGAAAAAGACTTGTAAAGAAGGCTAGTTTTACCGCTGTTTTTACCTTGGAAAGAGCCCAATCTGGGGCATGAGGATTAGGGGAGAAGGTTGTGATTGCTGGGTAGACAAGGAGGAAAAAGATGAGGATCAAACTCGATGTTATGACGATAGAAGTGTGGTGCATAGCTGCTACTTGGATTTGCACCAAGAGTTTCTGGTTCCTAAGACCAGCGGATGAGCTGTTATCCTTTAGGAGCGTTCGAGTGAGCCCCAGGGTTTAACTGAGGGGGCAAAGATTAGCAGTCTTTGTTGCTGCGAGCCTCTCTCGGTGGACAAGAGGGATTTAACCTCTACCTTTAGAATCACAATCTAATGTTCTTATTAAACTATATCTACAGACTATTCAGCCTCAAATTAACTCTGGTTTTGTGATTAGGAGAAGGAGAGGGATAAGGTGAAGGACAATTAGAAGATGTTCTCGGGAATGAGTTGGAATTAAGGAAAGGGTATGCGTTGGCAGAGGACCTCGCTGGGTTATGAGGAACATGTAAAGGGAATAGCTGGCCGTAATTAAAGTGCCGGCTCCTGTCAGAAAGATGGTTCATCAGGATCAGTTAAGCAAAGCGGTGATGATTATTAGTTCACCTATTAGGTTTGGAAGAGGGGGAAGAGCCAGATTGGCGAGGCTAGAAATGAATCATCAGGTTGTTATTAGGGGGAGGACTATTTGAAGTCCTCGTGCTAAAATCATTGTTCGGCTATGGGTTCGTTCGTAATTTGTGTTTGCGAGACAGAAGAGGGCTGAGGAGGTAAGACCGTGGGCAATTATGAGAATAAGGGCGCCGGAGAAGCCTCAGGGGGTTTGGACAAGGATACCTGCTGCGACAAGGCCTATGTGACTCACTGATGAATAGGCAATTAGGGATTTTAGATCTGTTTGACGAAGGCAAATTGAGCCGGTTATGACGACGCCTCATAGGGCTAAAATAATAAAGGGGTAACTTAGTTCTTTGGTTAGAGGGTCTAATATAATTATTATTCGCATCATGCCGTAGCCTCCTAGTTTAAGGAGAACGGCAGCGAGGATTATTGAACCTGCAATTGGGGCTTCAACGTGTGCTTTTGGTAATCAAAGATGTGCACCGTAAAGTGGTATTTTGACTAGAAAGGCCAGTAGGCAGCCCATTCATCATAATTTGTCTGCTAAGGATGTGAGAGGAACAATGGGGGTGTACTGGAGGATGAGGAGGGAAAGGGTGCCGGTGTTGTTTTGTAGCAAGAGAAGGGCAACCAAAAGAGGGAGAGAGCCGATTAGAGTGTAGAATAGGAAGTAGGTGCCTGCGTTTAGTCGTTCTGTCTGATTTCCTCATCGAGTAATAATAATAAGGGTGGGGATAAGAGTGGCTTCAAATATGATGTAAAATATGATTACTTCTGTTGCACTAAAGGCTAAAATGAGAAAAATTTGGAGAGAGGTGAGTAATGAAATATATATTCGTTGTCGGTTGAGGGGCTCTGAGGTTGTATGATTTTGGCTTGCGAGAATTATTAGGGGGAGGAGTCAGCAGGTTAGTACTAGTAGGGGGGTTGAGAGGGGGTCTGTAGCTATGTAGGAATTGAGAGCTGTTCATCCTGTTTCTGTTGGGGACTTAAATCAGATAAGGCTTACTGTGGCAATAATTATACTGTAGGCAAGAGTGGTGGGTCATAATTGTTTGGCAGGGGTAAGTCAAATGGTAGGAATAAGCATGATTGTGGGAAGGAGAATTATTAGCATTGTAAGAGACTTAGGCTTTGTAGACGATCAGTACCATGGGTGCGAGCGGTTGCGACAAGTAGGGCGAGTCCGGCGCTTGCCTCACAAGCTGAAAAGGCCAGTAAGATTATAGGGGGCGCGGAAAAACTTATGGAGTCTAAGTGTAAGGCTCATAGGGAAAGAGCAATGAATAGAGAAAGTATTATACCTTCTAAACAGAGAAGGGCAGAGAGAAGGTGGGTTCGATGAAATGCTAAGCCTGCTAGCCCAAGAAGGAAAGCTGCGGAGAAGGCAAAGTGGGTGGGGATCATTAGGTGGCTGTGGATTTTAACCACAAGTTCTTGAGCCGAAATCAAGGGTTTTTCTTAAACTAGCTGCCTATTCGGCCCACTCTAGGCCTCCTTGTAGTCACTCATAGATAAGTCCTAAGGTTAGGAGGATTAGAACAGTGGTAGCTCAGATGAAGGTTAAAAGGGGGGTGGAAAGTTGATCTCCTCATGGGAGGGGTAATAGAAGGGCGATTTCGAGATCGAACAGAAGAAAGAGAATAGCAACGAGGAAAAATCGTATGGAAAAAGGAAGTCGGGCAGATCCTAGGGGATCGAAGCCGCATTCGTAGGGAGAAAGCTTTTCGTGGTCAGGTACTATTTGTGGGAGTCAGAAAGAGACAAAGGCTAGAATGGCAGCAAGAATTATGGAAATTAAAATTATTGTTGTGACCAAATTCATTATCTTTCCTTGGGCTTTAACCAAGACTATCTGATTGGAAGTCAGATATACTAATTTGATACTAGAAAGATATGAGCCTCATCAGTAAATGGAGATGTACAGGAATAGCCAGACAACATCTACAAAATGTCAATATCAAGCAGCTGCTTCGAATCCAAAGTGATGTTCAGATGTAAAGTGGTATTTAATTTGTCGGAGCAGGCAAACAGTTAAGAAGGTAGAGCCAATAATTACATGTAATCCGTGAAAGCCTGTGGCTACAAAGAAGGTGGAACCATAGACCCCGTCTGCGATTGTAAAAGGGGCTTCATAGTATTCTACGGCTTGTAAGAGTGTAAAGTAGAAGCCTAGAAGAATTGTAAGAATTAGGGATTGGATTGCTTGTTTTCGAAACCCCTCTATAATGCTGTGGTGGGCTCAGGTGACGGTGACGCCGGATGCTAGAAGTACTGCTGTGTTAAGAAGGGGAACTTCGAAGGGATCTAATGTGGTGATTCCTGTTGGAGGTCAGTAGCCTCCTAGTTCAGGGGTAGGGGCGAGACTCGAATGGTAAAAGGCTCAGAAAAAGCCTAAGAAAAAGAACACCTCTGAGGTAATAAAGAGAATTATTCCGTATCGGAGGCCTTTTTGGACGGGAGGGGTATGATGTCCTTGAAAGGTGCCTTCTCGAATGATATCTCGTCATCACTGATACATCGTTAGAAGAAGAAGAATTAATCCGAGGGTGAGAAGGGTTGTGGTGTGAAAGTGCATTCAGATTGCAAGGCCGGATGTTATTAAGAGGGCGGCGACTGCGCCTGTTAGGGGCCAGGGGCTGGGGTCTACTATGTGGTATGCGTGTGCTTGATGGGCCATTAGACGTTTTCTTGTAAATAGAGGCTCAGGAGAAGAACAAATACATACGCCTGGATTATAGCGACCGCTACTTCTAGAAGGGTTAATAAGAAAAGGAGTGTAGTTGTTAGAAGTGCAATGGCGGGCATCAAAGGGAGAAGAACGAATGCAGCAGTGGCGATTAATTGGATAAGTAAGTGTCCGGCTGTAAGATTAGCAGTGAGTCGAACACCCAACGCGAGAGGGCGGATAAATAGGCTAATTGTTTCGATAATGATTAGTACTGGAATAAGTAAGGTTGGGGTGCCTTCGGGGAGAAGGTGGGCTAAAGCGTGTGTGGGCTGATTGCGTATCCCAATAATTACGGTTGCTAATCATAGAGGAACGGCGAATGCTATATTCAATGAGAGCTGAGTTGTTGGGGTAAAAGTGTATGGGAGAAGGCCTAACATGTTAAGTGTAATTAGGAAGAGTATTAAAGATGTGAGTAATACAGCCCATTTGTGACCCCCGAGGCTAAGGGGTTGAAAGATTTGTTGTGTAAAGCGATTGATAAACCATCCTTGAAGGGTGAGAAGACGGTTGTTAAGTCATCGATTAGATGGTTTGGGGTAAAGTACTCAGGGAAGGCTAAGGGCAAGAGTAATTAGGGGGATTCCTAAGAGTGTGGGGCTCATGAATTGGTCGAAAAAGCTTAGTGTCATGGTCAGATTCATGGTTCTGTCTGTGGTTTTTGGGTGTTTTGAGAGGTGGGTTCGTTTGGAAAAAGGTGTCCGAGAATTTTTTGGGGAATAACTGTCAAGAAAATTAGTCATGCAAAAACTAGGATAGCAAATCAAGGTGTGGGGTTGAGTTGTGGCATGTCGCTAGGGGTGGACGGGAATCACCAGTTTTTAGCTTAAAAGGCTAACGCTATTGCCCTATTTAGCTTCTTAGCGAAGCGTCTTCAAGTATTAGGGAGGATCAGTTTTCAAAATGTTCTAGAGGAACTGCTTCGACTACGATAGGTATAAAGCTATGATTTGCGCCACAAATTTCAGAGCATTGACCATAAAATAGTCCTGGTCGGGAAACAATGAAGGCTGTTTGGTTTAGTCGGCCGGGAACTGCGTCTATTTTGACTCCGAGACTTGGGACAGCTCATGAGTGTAATACGTCTTCGGCTGAAACTAGTACTCGAATGGGGGATTCAACAGGGATAACCATGCGGTGATCTGTTTCTAGTAGACGAAATTGGCCAGGAGTGAGGTCTTGTGTGGGAATCATGTAAGAGTCAAAGCCTAGGGCTTCGTAATCTGTATATTCGTAGCTTCAATATCATTGGTGTCCTATGGCTTTAATTGTAAGATGGGGGTCATTAATTTCGTCTATTAAATAAAGGATGCGTAAAGAAGGGAGGGCAATGAGAATTAGAATAATTGCGGGAAGAAGGGTTCAAATAATTTCAATTTCTTGGGAGTCGAGGATAAATTTGTTAGTTAGCTTGGTAGTTACTATTGCCACAATAATGTAAAGTACAAGTGTACTAATTAAAAAAACGATTATTAGTGCGTGGTCGTGAAAGTGAAGGAGTTCTTCTATCACAGGTGAAGCTGCATCTTGGAAACCTAGTTGAGAGGGATGTGCCATTGTTTTAAGACACGCGGGAGTCCAACCCACAATTTTACCTTGACAAGGTGATGTAATAGTAATTTTACTAGTGTCTTATAAAGAAAGTGACAGAGTGGTTATGTGGTTGGCTTGAAACCAAATTATGGAGGTTCGATTCCTTCTTTTCTCGTTAGGGATGAGGAAAGTTAAAGGGCGGGGGATTGGACTTGGACAAAGGCAGGCTCTTCAAATGTATGATAAGGAGGAGGACAGCCATGAAGTCACTCGACGTTTGTTGTCGTGAGTTCAACGGACAAAACTTCTCGTTTTGCGGCGAAAGCTTCTCAGATGATAAATAGGAGTATAATTACTGCTACTAAGGATATTATGGACCCAATAGAAGAAATTGTGTTTCAAAGGGTGTAGGCGTCGGGGTAATCTGAGTATCGACGAGGCATCCCGGCTAACCCAAGGAAATGTTGGGGAAAAAAGGTTAAGTTTACGCCGATGAATATGACTCCAAAGTGAATTTTTGTTCAGGTGTTGTGGAGGGTGTAACCTGAAAATAGGGGGAATCAATGTACGAAGGCGCCGACGATTGCGAACACAGCTCCTATGGAAAGAACGTAGTGGAAATGGGCTACGACGTAGTACGTATCGTGAAGCACGATGTCTAGGGATGAATTGGCTAAGACAATTCCGGTTAGGCCACCAACGGTAAATAAGAAAATAAAGCCTAGGGCTCATAGCAGGGGGGTTTCTCATTTGATGGCTCCGCCGTGAAGGGTGGCCAGTCAGCTGAAAACTTTTACGCCTGTGGGGATAGCAATAATTATTGTGGCGGATGTAAAATAAGCTCGGGTGTCTACGTCTATTCCAACGGTAAATATGTGGTGGGCCCAAACGATAAAGCCCAAGAGTCCGATGGCTATTATTGCTCAGACTATGCCTATATACCCAAATGGTTCTTTTTTGCCGGCATAATAAGCAACGATGTGCGAGATCATTCCGAATCCGGGGAGAATTAAAATATAAACTTCGGGATGACCGAAGAACCAGAAAAGATGTTGGTATAAGATGGGGTCTCCTCCTCCAGCGGGATCGAAAAAGGTTGTATTTAAATTTCGATCTGTTAGAAGTATTGTAATACCGGCTGCTAGTACGGGAAGAGAGAGGAGGAGAAGGACSGCCGTWATAAGAACAGCCCAGACAAATAAGGGGGTCTGATACTGTGAAATAGCGGGAGGTTTCATGTTAACAATTGTGGTGATAAAATTAATTGCCCCTAGGATGGATGAAACACCTGCCAAATGTAGGGAAAAAATGGTTAAGTCAACGGAAGCGCCTGCATGGGCAAGATTGCCTGCTAGAGGAGGATAAACGGTTCATCCTGTCCCCGCCCCTGCCTCTACGCCGGAGGATGCTAAAAGAAGCAAAAATGAGGGGGGAAGAAGCCAGAAACTTATGTTGTTCATTCGAGGGAAGGCCATGTCGGGGGCACCAATCATTAAGGGGATTAATCAGTTTCCGAAGCCCCCAATTATGACGGGTATAACTATGAAGAAAATTATTACGAAGGCATGAGCAGTTACGATAACATTGTAGATTTGATCGTCCCCAAGGAGAGAGCCTGGTTGGCTCAGTTCTGCTCGGATAAGTAAACTTAAAGCAGTACCTACTATTCCAGCTCAAGCACCAAATACTAAATAGAGGGTGCCGATATCTTTGTGATTAGTCGAGAAAAATCAACGTGCGATTGCCACAGGTAGGATGGCTGAGGTTTAAGCGGTGGATTGTAGCTCCATGCACAGAGGTTAAAGTCCTCTTCTTACCAAGCTCCGAGGTGTTAGACATATCAGATTGCAAATTTGAAGTAGCAGGCTAACTGCCTGCCGGGGCTTTCCCCCGCCTATTTTAGGCGGCTAGGCGGGGGAAAGGTAGACAGATGCTCGCTGGTTTGAGCGCTTAGCTGTTAACTAAGAGCTTGTAGGATCGAGGCCTGCCTGTCTAGAAAGGCTTTAGCTTAATTAAAGTGTCTGTGTTGCATACAGAAGATGTGGGCTAGTGACCTGCAAGTCTTAGCAGGGACTGGGAGATTTTCACTCCCGTCTAGGGCTTTGAAGGCCCTTGGTCTAAATACTATCCTAAGTCCCTTAGGAGGTTAAGAGAGCTAGTACTGAGGGCATGAGAGGAAGGAGTAAGAGGGTTATGGCTGTGGAAATGGCTAAGGGGAGGGTTAATTGGTTAGATGTTAGTCGTCAGGGGGCTGTAGCAGATAGAACATTTGGCGAAATAGTCAGGGAAAGGGCGTAGGAGAGACGGAGGTAAAAATAAAGGCTCAAAAGGGCGGTGAGGGCCGCTAAAGTGGCGGTGGGGGCTAGGCTTTGCTTGGTGAGTTCTTGCAGAATTAGTCATTTTGGCATAAAGCCCGTGAGAGGGGGAAGGCCTCCTAAAGAGAGAAGTACGAGAGGGGCAAGAGCGGTTAACGCAGGTGCTTTTGTTCAAGAGGTGGCTAGGGTGTTGATGTTTGTTGCCTTGTTAAGCTTAAAAATTAGGAAGGCTGAAAACGTCATGAAGAAGTATGTGAGAAGAGCAAAAAGTGTGAGAGAGGGCAGGAATTGCAATACTAAAATTATTCAACCGAGATGGGCGATTGATGAATATGCAAGGATTTTTCGAAGTTGCGTTTGATTTAGCCCCCCTCAACCCCCGACGAGGGTGGATAAAAGGCCCAGGGAGATGAGGAGGGTGGTGTTTGATGGATGAAGCTGGAGTAGGAGGGCGAAGGGAGCAAGTTTTTGTCATGTGGAGAGAATTAGACCTGTTGTTAAATCAAGTCCCTGAAGAACCTCTGGCAATCAAGCGTGAAGGGGGGCGAGACCAATTTTGAGGGCGAGGGCAAGGGTAATGATAGTGATGGGGAGGGGGTGAGAAATTTGTTGAATTTCTCATTGGCCAGAAAGTCAGGCGTTGGTTGTGCTAGCAAATAGCAGGGTAGCGGCTGCTGCTGCTTGTGTCAGAAAGTATTTAGTTGTGGCTTCAACCGCTCGGGGATGGTGGTACTGTGCTATTAGTGGAATAATGGCTAAGGTATTCATTTCAAGGCCCATTCAGGCGAGAAGTCAGTGAGAACTTGCGAACGTAATTGTGGTGCCTAGTCCGAGACCAAAGAGGAGGGTGGCTAAGATGTAGGGGTTCATTAGTAAAGGAAGGAGTTTAACCAACATGTTTGGGGTATGGGCCCGAAAGCTTAATTAGCTGACTTTACTAGGAAGTGGTGTAGTGGAAGCACTAAGAGTTTTGATCTCTTCAGGTAGGGTTCGAATCCCTTTTTTCTAAGGAGTTGGAGGGACTTTAACCCTCATTATTCACTCTATCAAAGTGGCCCTTTGTTTCAGGCACAAATCCTTGTTAAAGTTGCGGGGGGAGACCCGTAAATGCAATGGGGAGCGCTAAATGTAAAATTACCAGGGCAAGGGTTAGAGGAAGAAAATTTTTTCAGATAAGATGTATGAGCTGATCATACCGGAAACGAGGGTAGGAAGCTCGTACTCAGACAAAAAGCACGGAGAGTAGGGCGGTTTTAATTATCAGATTTGTTGTTACGAATTCTGGGGAGTGGTGAAGGATGGAAGTTCCTATGAAAAGGACGGCGGAAAGAGCGTTTATAAGAAGAATGTTGGCGTATTCGGCAAGAAAAAATAGGGCGAAGGGGCCCCCCGCATATTCTACATTAAAACCAGAGACTAGTTCGGACTCTCCTTCTGTGAGATCGAAGGGCGCGCGATTGGTTTCTGCCAATGTGGAAATATATCATATTGCGGCTAATGGCCAAGCGGGTAGAATAAGTCATGTACTTTCCTGGGCGACGCTGAATGTTTGAAGGGTGAAGCCTCCAGTAAAGATAATGGCATTTAGAAGAATGAGGCCGAGGCTAACTTCATATGAGATGGTTTGTGCCACGGCCCGGAGGGCCCCAATAAGGGCATATTTTGAATTGGATGCTCACCCGGAACCTAAAATAGAGTAAACGGCTAAACTGGAAAGGGCAAGAATGAAGAGAATGCCAAGGTTAAGGTCGGCTATGGGAAAAGGGAGAGGTATTGGGGTTCACAAAGTTAAAGCTAAGGTGAGGGCTAGTATTGGGGCGAGAAGAAATAGGATGGGAGAGGAGGTCGAGGGACGCACGGGCTCTTTTATGAATAGTTTTAGTCCGTCTGCAACGGGCTGTAATAGTCCGTAGGGGCCAACAATGTTGGGACCTTTTCGAAGTTGTATGTAGCCAAGGACTTTTCGTTCGACGAGGGTTAGAAGGGCTACGGCTAATAGAATAAAAACAATGAGAATCAGGGGGTTGAGAATGGAGGCGATAAGTATTGTGAGCATTGTTAAGGGAAGGACTTGAACCTTCGTGGAAAGGGCTTAGGTCTTTTGCAATGCCGGGCTCTGCCACCTTAACATACTATTTTCTCGAGCTAGGGAGTATGCCCCGTTGTTTTTTTTAGTTGGTTTCATTAGGTGGGGGAGAGGTTTGCCCGGAGCATGGACCTCTTCTTTTCGGTCCTTTCGTACTAGAAAAGATCATATCATAGATAGAAACTGACCTGGATTACTCCGGTCTGAACTCAGATCACGTAGGACTTTAATCGTTGAACAAACGAACCCTTAATAGCGGCTGCACCATTAGGATGTCCTGATCCAACATCGAGGTCGTAAACCTCCTTGTCGATATGGGCTCTAGAAGGAGATTGCGCTGTTATCCCTAGGGTAACTCGGTCCGTTGATCGGTTATTATTCCGGATCTTGCTGGTCAGATGTTCTGTTGCTTAGAGCTGTGACTCTTGGTTGTGAAGAGGGGTGTCTTCAGTCCACATGGGGGTTTTTTATTTCCCCGCGGTCGCCCCAACCAAAGACATTAGGACAGAGGCCAATTGGTTTTGCCTTTTATTCAAGGGGGTTTGACATGGGCTGTCTTTAGTCTAAAGCTCCATAGGGTCTTCTCGTCTTATGTGAAAATCCCCGCTTCTGCACGGGGAGATCAATTTCATTGACTGGAAAAGGGAGACAGTTAAGCCCTCGTTATGCCATTCATACGGGTCTTCATTTAAAAGACAAGTGATTGCGCTACCTTTGCACGGTCAAAATACCGCGGCCGTTAAACTCATGGTCACAGGGCAGGCGGGACCTCTTATTTTTGGTAAGCAAGAGGCGATGTTTTTGGTAAACAGGCGAGGCTTGGGTTTGCCGAGTTCCTTCCTTTTCTTTAAGTCTTTCCGAAGGGGCACACCAGTGTGGGGTTAACGGCTGATAGTTGGGTAATTTTCTGGTTGTCTGTTTTTAAACCCAGTTCCCTCTTTGTTTGGGGCCGATTAATTTTCGGTGGGGGGTCCGCTCCGATGTACAAGTGTGCGGGGAGAGAATCTAAGATCTCTTATTACTCATTTTAGCATTATCACTTCCATGAATGCATGGAAAGGCCTAATAGTATTAGGGGGGTAAGATGGAATTGTCGGGATTTGAGGTAAATAAAATACTTGAGCTTTAACGCTTTCTGATAGGATGGCTGCTTTTAAGCCCACCAAAGTATATTGCCCTTAGGACTTATGATCTTTTCCCGCCTTGGAAAGTTGTGTCTTGTTTTAAAGGGGCTGTACCCCCTTTAACTAACTCTTTAAACTTCTTTGTGGTCTGTGGTGAGATTTGGTTTGCGTGAGGAAAGAAGAAAAAAGGCTGAACTTCTATTCAATTTTTAGGCAACCAGCTATAACTAGGTTCGGTAGGTCTGTCACCTCTACTCGAAGCTCTTCCCACTCTTTTGCCACAGAGACGGGGGTGTCCTATTTTAGACTGTCTTGGAGTAGCTCACCTAGTTTCGGGGTTTTAAACTAAAATTCTTTTTGCTTAAGAGGATTCTGGCTAAATCATGATGCAAAAGGTACGAGGGTTAATCTCTGCTTTTTTTGGCTTTACTGAGTTATTTCACTACTCTTTCAGCTTTCCCTTGCGGTACTTTTTCTATTGCTCAGGAATGTTCCGTTTCTGTCGCCCGTACTTAGGAGGAAAAATGGTTTATCTCGGAGAGTTGAGGGTTTTAGGGGTTATATATAAAAATATGTTGAGATTGTTAAGACTGGCTAGCTGTTGGGCATATCAGGACGATCCGATTTGCACGGATGGCTTCTCAGTGTAAGGGAGACGCTTTTCTGTCTTAGCTACGCTCTGGTTTTTCCAAGTGCACCTTCCGGTACACTTACCATGTTACGACTTGCCTCCCCTTTGCGTGGTCATGTTATTATTTATTGTSTGTGCTTGGCTTGGGGAGAGTGACGGGCGGTGTGTGCGCGCTTCAGTGCCGGTTTCAGCGGGACACTCTATTTCCTGCTTACTGCTAAATCCTCCTTCTAATGTACATTTCATTACATTGTCCGTGATTTCCTGAGAAAAGGAAATGTAGCCCATTTCTTCCCCTCTCATGTGCTACACCTCGACCTGACGTTTTGGGTTGTACTAGTTGTGCTTACTGTGGATCCTTCATAGGGTAAGCTGACGGCGGCGGTATATAGGCGGGAAAAGCAAGAGAGGGTGAGGTTTAACGGGGGTTATCGGTTCTAGAACAGGCTCCTCTAGGTGGGTCTAAAGCACCGCCAAGTCCTTTGGGTTTTAAGCTAGTGCTCGTAGTTCCCTGGCGGATAGTGGGGTAAAGTACTATCAAAGTTTAGGGCTGGGCATAGTGGGGTATCTAATCCCAGTTTGTTTCACAGCTTTCGTGGGGTCAGAAAAAATAAAGCCACTTTCGTAGAGGGACTTCTTACTCTCGGAAACGTATAACAGTTCTGAGAACATTCGGCTTTAGTTTGAGGGGTAATCTTAACCACCCTTTACGCCGAGGACTATCAACTTGGGCCCCTCGTATAACCGCGGTGGCTGGCACGAGTTTTACCGGCCCTCTTGGCCTTAACTAAGTCAAGTTTTCACTTATGGCTTAATGTCTATCACTGCTGAATTCCCTTGGGGGTGTGGCTGAGCAAGGTGTCGTGGGCAGGAGGTTCCGAGCCTGATACCCGCTCCTTGTTTCCGTGCGGGAAACTGTAGGGCATTCTCACGGGAATGCGGAGGCTTGCATGTGTAAGTTTGGTCAAAATTGATAGTAAAGTCAGGACCAAGCCTTTGTGCTTGCGAGACCTTTCTAGGGACTGTCTTAACATCTTCAGTGTTATGCTTTAGTTAAGCTACG